GGAGTATCCATTCGTTCGATACTCATCTGCTTCGATTTCCACTTTCCGTAATCTAATCCGAGCTCTTTCGAGCTGTTCAATGGCTCCTCTACGTAATTCTTCTGAATTTCGAATAGTACTCAAGATCCTCTGTTTTCGCTTATCTAATAAATCATTTAATGAAAGTAGATTATCTTTCCATTCATTTCACAACTATCATATCTCTTCCCGAACCAAACATGAATCTTTCGATTCATTTGGCTCTCACGCTCAATTGTTTCTTTTATCTTTTCTTTGATGGATGGGCATTCCCATATCTTTGAACGGAATGAGCCTATCCTCTCTTTTCTGTTCGTATATCGAAACTGATCTAACATCAGAATCTTAGGAGGACTCTTCAGACCAGACAAAAAAGAACAAATTGTCAGCAAAGTTGTTTCTTTATTTGTTCTTTATTTACAACTTATTTCCAAAAAGAAAAAAAAAAAGATTTTAAATAAAAAAGAATTTTATTCTTTCTTCTTTATATGCTATGATAAATTAGATCAAAATTCTAATAGATAATATAGAAAGAATATAGAATTGAATAGAATTCTGAACTTCATTACTTCATTCTCATTATTATTAGAATGAGATTTCGATTTTTTTCATCCAAAAAATTCTCTTTTTTATACAAATACAATACATAGGTCGTCGATTCGGCAGTGGATAAAAAAAAGGGGGAAAATACCCATCTTTCCAGTTAATGGTTCAAATAATTTTATCCATATGAGTGTTCTACATCGGATAAATTCCCAATTATTCCTTTTTTATCATCTTTAAACCTTTTTGTTACTAACGTAGCGGTAGAAAGAGTACCATACTATGCTGTGCCTGGACTTCAAACAATTTATCTTTAACCATGTAAAAGACCTCAACATTATTGGTTGATAGAGAAGAGAATCAAAGTTCATTTATCAATTAGTCACGAAATGCTATGGTTCTTACATATGATCTCTGAATGAAATCCAATTCCGAAGTAATTCGTCGAGATTGTGCACCCTTTGTTCCTATTTCTGCTATAAAAAAGAATACATAAATATAAAGAAAGTGCAGCCGGTGAAATCCAACCTATTCTTGAAATACACAACTCGCACACACTCCCTTTCCAAAAAAAATAAATACACCCAGCACTACGCTTAGATTTATTGGATTTGTTGCTAAAATATCGGTATTAAACTCGAAACTCCCAGCGGATGGCCAGTGCCCCACGGAAACAAAAGAATCGGTTATATTTTTCATATGCTCTCCCCTTATAGATAGGACTAACAAAGAACAGAGTTCTTTTTGTATCACTCCGCTTATTATTCTTAATGGAATTTGAGAATTCTCAAATTCCTTAGTTATGGTTATTTTTTTATTCTTCTTTTTTTTTCACATTTTTATTCTACGATAAAATTCAACATTAAACAAAAGGATTTGCAAATAAAAGAGCTAATGCCACGACCAGTCCATAAATTGTTAAAGCTTCCATAAAAGCCAGGCTAAGCAATAAAGTACCTCGTATTTTACCCTCTGCTTCTGGTTGTCTCGCAATACCTTCTACGGCTTGGCCCGCAGCAGTACCTTGACCAACCCCAGGTCCGATAGAAGCAAGCCCTACAGCCAATCCAGCAGCAATAACGGAAGCAGCAGAAATAAGTGGATTCATGGTAAGCTCCTCGCACCAAAAAAAGAAATGGTTAATGATACAACCAACCAATGAATTTAATCTACTTATTTTTCTACTTCTACTTTTACTATTTACTACACTTATTCTTTATTTTTTGATCTTTATAACTAAAATATATCGGGTCGAAGTAGCTAAAAGCTCCAAATGGAATTCATAATATTACTGAATTGTCAGAACTACTTCGATATACCGTTTTTCCTTTCTACCTTATGTAAATATATATATATACGTTTTTAGTCATTGCGTTTCCTTGTTTATAAACTATTCTATTCTTTCTCTTTCATTCAATTCACAATCACAGACAAAATAGAAAAAGGACTGATATGGGAATTCATCTAAATGCAGCGGGCTAGAAAAAAAAAGAGATAGGGGTAATTACTATCTAACTAGTAAATAACATATACTTTTATTCTTCCATAACGTAAATCACCTGCACTTTTTATTCTATTAAATCGTATTCTGGAACCATTCTTCGAAACATACACAAGGATTTATACTCATAGGCATTACATATACATATATGTAGTAGGATCCCCAACCAACCCTTCTTTCTCTTCCAAATTATGCAATATCATCTATCTTTCTTCATATATACATATATGTAGCTATTTGCATTTTCTTCTCCAACCAGTGGATTATATTGAACCCCCCCACATTGCTTGAATTGGGATAAGCTTCAAAAAAGACTATTTCGAAAGTTAGTTAATGATGACCCTCTATGGATTCACCTATATAAGCCGCAGCCAAAGTTGCAAAAATAAGAGCTTGAATACCACTTGTAAATAATCCAAGAAACATGACAGGTATAGGAACTACTGAAGGCACTAAAGAAACAAGAACAACAACCACTAATTCATCAGCCAATATATTCCCGAAAAGTCGAAAACTAAGAGATAAAGGTTTTGTGAAATCTTCTAGAATATTAATAGGTAAAAGTATTGGAGTTGGTTGAATGTATTTTCCAAAATATCCCAATCCTTTTTTGCTAAGACCCGCATAGAAATATGCCACTGACGTGGGTAAAGCTAAAGCAACAGTAGTATTTATATCATTCGTGGGCGCAGCTAACTCCCCATGAGGTAACTTTATGATTTTCCAAGGTAAAAGAGCACCTGACCAGTTAGAAACAAAAATAAATAGGAACATCGTTCCTATAAAAGGAACCCAAGGACCATACTCCTCTCCAATCTGAGTTTTGCTCAAGTCTTGAATAAATTCAAGGACATATTCGAAGAAATTCTGACCGTCGGTCGGAATGGTTTGTGGATTCCGAACAGCTATGATGACTGAACCTAATAAGATAGCAATTACAACCCAAGAAGTGATAAGTACTTGGGCATGAATTTGTAAACCTCCTATTTGCCAATATAAATGTTGGCCTACTTCTACACCTGATATATCGTATAATCCTTTGAGTGTTTTCATGGAACATGGTATAACATTCATATTGTCCTCTAACAGAAATCGAACTTCAAAAAAGTAATTATTTTGATTCAACCATCTCTTTCTCAATTCATCTATGTTCATTCATGAATTTCAGTTATGAATCGTATATTTCGGATACCGAGAAATCACATAAAAAAAATACCAATCATTTTATGTTTTCAATATTATTCAATATTCAAAACATAGTTCAAACTCCAAAAGATGCAAACCAAAAGAGTAAAAATCAAAGAGAGTTCACCAAAAACAAACTAATCTTCTTCTTTCTTCTTCTTAATGATAAGAGTAATGATAAGATATTCAACCATTTTTTATATAACTAGAACGGCCCTCACAAATTGCAGATATTAATTTGGTAAGAATCAATCGAATCGAAGCTATAGCATCATCGTTGGCCGGAATAGAAATATCTGCAAGATCTGGGTCACTATTTGTATCGATTAAACAAATCGTCGGAATACCCAAAATGACACATTCTCGAAGAACCGTATATTCTTCTTGCTGATCAACGATAATTACAATATCGGGCAATCCCGTCATATATTTGATCCCACCCAGATATGTTTGCAAGGTAGATAACTTTCTCTTCAACATTGCTGCATCTCCTTTGGGGAGACGATTGAGTTTCCCCATCTTTTGTTCTGCTCTTAAGTCCCTGAATTTCTGAAGTCTTGTTTCTGTAGTAGACCAATTCGTTAACATACCACCAAGCCATTTTTTATTAACATAATGACATCGAGCCCTTATTGCTGCTGATGCTACTAAATCCGCTGCTTTCTTTTTGGTGCCAACGATTAAGAATTTTTTTCCCCTACTTGCTGCATCAAAAACTAAATCGCAGGCTTCTGATAAAAAACGAGCAGTTATAGTAAGATTTGTAATATGAATACCTTTACGCTTTGCAGAGATGTAAGGAGCCATTCTAGGATTCCATTTATCAGTACCATGACCAAAATGAACTCCTGCTTCCATCATTTCTTCCAAATCGATGTTCCAATATTGTCTTCCCATTTTCCCACACTTTCTCTTTTTCTTTTTTTTTTCAAAGAGATTCATTACCCTGTGAAATAAATAATTGTTCCGACGGAACCTTCTATCAGGATTGACCTTTGATCTACGACCCAAACCATGAATTTCATTCTTTATTTTTTATTTCATTGATTATGAAATCCATAATCGGACCAGAGAGTTAAAGTAAAAAGAATGAACCTCTTGTTAGGAATTAGTAAATTACATTACGTAAATGATTGGTCTGATGTCTCATGGAAAGTGTTTGGGGAACAAGAACAAAATAATTCTCTATGGTGTAACAAAAAATCTCTCATTTCCCACTCGAATAGATTCTTCCTTTTGATTTTCAAATGAATGTCTTTGTCTTGCTTTGAACGATGTACTAATTTTTTGAATCCGGTACCAACTGGTATAATCCCCCCCAAAACAACGTTCTCTTTCAGGCCTTTCAACCAATCAATACGACCTCGTAGAGCAGCTTTTGCTAAAACTCGAGCAGTTTCTTGAAAACTCGCTTCGGATATGAAACTTTGAGTATTCAGAGATGACTTCGTTATTCCCAATAAGATTGCCCGATAATAGATCGCTTCGTCCAAAACGCGCCCTGCTCGCTCTGCTCGCAACAATCCAATAAATTCCCCAGGTAAAAAAACATTAGACATTCCATCTTCTGAAACCAAAACTCTTGATGTTACTTGACGTACAATAATCTCTATATGTCTATTATGGATCTGTACCCCCTGGGATCGATAAACCTTTTGGATCTTATTAACCAAAGAGATACGACTTTGGGCTATGGTTAGTTCAGCTCCAATCAAGAATCCCCAGGGGATCCCAAGAATCCTTCGGATACGTTCGTCCCAACCTTCAACTCTTCTTTCGAGGTTCATCGATATTGAATCAATTGAACGAACTTCTAAGATTTGTTCCACTTTTGGAAGACCCTGCGTTATGTCACCAGATCTCAATTTTTCATATATAAATTTAATTAATGTATTTCCTTCAGAAAAGGTTTCCCCATAATGGCCATGTACAGTTGCTCCTGGAGTGACCAAATAGGGCTTAGCTGATCTTATAACTAAAGAGTCAACATGAACAATGAAGATTTGACCAGATTTTTTTATGCGTGATCCGTATTTCAATAGACATACATTTTCACAAAGGAATTGTCCAAGGATAATTATTGTCCATGCCTCTTCACAAGAATCGTGATGGAGAAAACACCAATTCAAACGGAATGAATTCCAAATGATGTTACTGCACGGATCGGGATTATAAATCCTACTATTTTCATCTAGGAAACAGTATTGAAATGGAAGTACTCGAAGCACTTGGAAAGTCTGTTGAAAATTCTCAAATAAAAAATCTTTCTTTAAAAAGACTTGATTATAAGTTTTTAAATAGTAAGATGAACGAAAATTTACTATTTTAGGCACAATAGTACCTAAAGGACCCAACAAATCCCTAATTGGAGTCATCGGATCCGATTCTTTTGTAGCATTATTATATCTCGAAGTATTGAAGGGGCCGGTTCGAGAACAATTGGATGATGACAAAATTATGAAAGATTGGCATTCCTTATTTCGATTCAACAACGTACCAAGAGTTCCCTGATGTTGGGGAAATGATTGAATCTCCGCCTTGGAATCAAAAGGATTTCTATGGGTACGATCTAATTCATTATTGGAAATAAATCCTGAACCTGCCGTATCATACCTTTTTTCGGTATACGAAATAGTGGACTTTACTAACTCAATTCGGATGAAATCACGAAGCAGATCATTTGCCCTTATTTCAACAAAAGACGCATGAACCTCTTCTTCTATAGAACTCTTTTTTTCTTGGTCCCAAGTAAATACTAAGCAAGCCCGAACTAATTGAATACTTGTGTTAGAAATTCCTCGAATTGACTTGCCATTTCCATAAAGTATATAATTGACAATTCGAAGTTGGACATTCTCCTTTTCCTGCAAGAGATCCTGAAAGAAAAGTGTTGCTAAATTTATCCCATCAGCTATTTCATATGTGACTACGGGCCGAACCAAAACAAAATACTTTTTTTTGGTAGGTGTAATCCGTTGGACATAGATCCAATTTTTCAATTTTTTTGATCCTTTCGAATTTCTTTTTTCCATTCCTGGTGGTATCAAAATGCCATTGTGCCTAGATATTTTATCCACCTCTCCAGAAAAATGAATATCTCCAGAAAAGATTTTCAGTTCCATACTTTTCTTTTTTCTCTCCACTCGGACTAATCCACCTACTCGACTTCTTGTATTTATATTTAAAGCAAGTCGTGTATTTACTCCAATGATACTATTGTTCCGGACCATTATGGGCGAAGATCCGGGTAAGATATGCACTTCCTCGGGAATGAAAAAAAATTGATCTACTTTCATTTGCATTTGGTATTTCGGACTAAATTCTTTTGCTCCTCGATACTCAATCAAATCCTCTTTTTTTACGATTGAATCTACTTCGACAATCCCATATTTAGTAATTCCCGAACTGCTTCTTCTGTATCGCGGATCATCAAAATAAGCAAGAATACTATTTCTACGTAAAATACCATTTCTAGGTATTTTCATCGAAATACCAAAACAGGGTATTAGTTTCTTTTCTTGTTCTTGATCATATTGTAAGGGAATCACGAATCTATTTCTTCGCTTTTTCGCCAAGGAATTATCTTGACGAACATAAGTAGAAGGCTCTATGAAATTCCAATGACCCTTGGATATGATTCGATAAGGTTTTGAATAGTCAAAGATTTCCCTATCTTTTTTACCAAAAGTATCCAACAATTTATGTCTTACTTGATCATTAGTCAGTGAGAGATCAAAGATATATCTTTCTTCGAGAGAAAAAGAATTAGCATTCATTTGATCTTGATCCTTGTGGAGTGAAAAAGACACTATATTGGATCTGCATAGACCTCCTGCTAATATCCATAAATGACTTGTTTTTGGTAATAAATGAACATTACTATATGGATATTCGGTCGCATGATAGCCATCAGTACTCCAGTGCATTTCTCCTTCTGACTCAGAATAAATATGTTTTTGAACTCTCTCTTTAAAATGAAAAGTGGACGTTCCGGTACGAATCTCGGCAATCACTTGTTCTGATTCTACATATTGATCATTTTGAACTAAAATCAAACTTTTTGTTGGAATCTTCACATTATGTAGAATATCTTGACTCTCAATAGTTACATACAAGTCTATAAAACATAGAAAAGCAGGATGCCCATGACGGGTACGTGTGGGATGAACCAAATCCTCATCAAATTTTATTTTTCCATTAGAGGGAGCTCGTACATGTTCGGCAGTACCACCCGTGAATACTCCGCCGGTATG